ATAAGTACCTTGGGGCAAAATTTCAGGTCCGTTTTTCACACTTTCAGTACCGTGTGTCAGAATTGAATAAGTCCATTAAGTCAGAATTGAATAAATACAAAAAGAAGATTTATCAGTACCTTGTTAGGTCCCTTGGGGAAGAATTTGAATTCCTTATGCGAACCTTTCAGTGGGTTGTGTCAGAAATTCAGTACTTGCTGTTAATAAACTTGAGGAGAAACACGGGTCGGTTCGTGAATATTTTCTTATTTGTTACCTGTGCCTACTATTTAGGCAGAATACCTTTATTCATTTTTCCACATCCACTGACAAGCGTCCAAGCCCCACAACTGCAACCAAATTGGTTAGCCAGACAAGGCCGAGAAGCTGACACTTACTGGGAGGACGAGGACGAGGAAGAGGAAAAGGAAGAGGAAAAGAAAGAGGAAAAGAAAGAGGAGATTGCACGAAAAAAAGTGCTATTCAAAGAAGAAATTCCTCCCACGCGTTTGGGAGCGGATCTGGATGAAGAAAAAGATCAAAAAGCACCCATAGTGGTGGAAGGCATTTTAGCGGCCGATTTTTTTCAGTTTCAATGGACTCGTCCAGTACGATACATAAGCAATCAACACTTTTTCGGGGCTGTAAGAAAGGAAGCTTCACAATATTTTTTTGATACATGCCGAAGTGATGGAAAAAAAAGAATATCTTTTACAGATCCTCCAAGTTTTTCTAGTTTTAAGGAACTGACGAAAGGGATGATATCTTCGTCCACAGTAGAAAGACTCTCCTTTGATAAACTAGACAAAGATTGGCTTTATAAGAACAAACAAAGACAAAACAACTTAAATAACGAGTTTATAAAGAGAATTGAGGCTCTAGACACGGGATTTCTTTTTCTAGATATACTCGACAAAAGGACTCGGGTTTGTATTGAGAAAATGAACGAAACCTGCCTCTGCCTACCAAAAAGGTATGATCCTTTGTTGAATGGGCCCTCTCGTGGAAGAATCAAAAAGTTTAGAAAAGTAATCGAGGATCCCGAAGAAAAGGAGAAAAGCGAAGAAAAGGAGAAAAGCGAAGAAAAGGAGAAAAGCGAAGAAAAGGAGAAAAGCGAAGAAAAGGAGAAAAGCGAAGAAAAGGCACCGAAAAGCAAAGAACAGGAGAAAAGGGAAGAAGAGGCACGTCTACGTGAAGAAGCACGTCTACGCGAAGAAGCACGTCGACGCGAAGAAGCACGTCTAAGCGAAGAAAGGGCACTTCTTCAATTGGGTGAATTTCGTGAAAAAGTCTACAATGTAATTAAATCTCGTAAATCTAGTGGAAGAAAAAAGAATGCAATGCAATCTCGTCGAAGAAAAAAAAATGGAACTACAAAATCTCGTGAAAGAATCGACGATGAACCTACAGAATCTCAACTTAAGCAAATCCTTGCTCTAAATCAAATTCATGAGACCCTTTTGCCAGGTTTCATTTTCGAGTCCCCAAAATTTGAAGAGAGAATGTTCGCGATACTAAAAAGTAAAACACTAAAACTAAGAGCAGAAGGAAAATTATATTATAATCCTTTGGCAAAATTTTTTTCTAAGCCTTGGGAAAAAGGGGGGGGAGGCATTGATTGGAACCAGCGAAAACTAAAAAAGCTAAAGCAACTAAGGACTTATAAAGTGGGAGAAAGTGTGGGACGAGTGCACATCGGTCAACGCGTCCCTCGCTGGTCATACGTATTACTCCGCGAGGTCGCATACGACCTGGGCGAACCCTTTGTGACCAAGCGGGGAGATAATGAGTGCTTTGATATTATATCAGCACAATACAAATATGAAATTATTTTGAATCAGGATACTCAAAATTTACTTATCAAAAATCTTTCTAAAGATAGTAATAAGATTGATCCGGAGATTGCTAAAGAGATTAATGAGAAGGTTAAGAAGGATTTGATCAAGAGTGGGGGAGACCCTTATAGTATTGACTTTGAGAAAAGCCTTGCTCATGTTCACGTTGGCAGCCTCATCACCAATATCGAGTGGAAAACCGAGAATAAGGACGTGTGGAGGACCTCCTTGAGAGCGGTGCGCGACCAATTTTGGCATCAGGATGACATCAAAGGTGTTGCGAGCGTCCTAAGGCGTAAAAACGGAGTTGTTGTAAGACAGATTGAAATGTTTCCGCATTCCCCTCTTTTTTTGGGCTTCTTAAAAAGTACACTGTCTAGTTCTTTTAGGGTAGTGAAACCCCTTGTTTTGAAAATGCAAAATTTGCTGCATAGGTTTGGAATCAAAAAAGGGGACCTTTTCACTCTTAAGGGACCTAAGAAAGAACAGACAAAAACAAAAAGGAAGACAAAAGGGAAGACAAAAAGGAAGACAAAAAGGAAGACAAAAAGGAAGATAGACGAAAAAAAAAGCAAAGCATTGAAAGAACGGAAAAAATTGAAAAAAATCAAAAAAGAGAAAATCGAACTAGACCCCGAAGAAGAGCTGTTCCGGATGGATGGAATAGATGCATGGAATGAGCTTTATTATGGGCTAGGAGTAAGAGGTATCGTATTAATTTTTAACTCCTATTTTAGAAGATATATTGCATTGCCTTTAGCGATAATAGCTAAAAATATTGGTCGTATCTTATTTTTGCAGCAGCCCGAGTGGGCTGAGGATAGAAAGGACTGGGAAAACGAGACTCATCTTTTATGCAACGATGACGGTTTTGCTATAGGCGTCATATCCATCAGCAACTTTCCGGAGGAGTGGTGGGAATACGGTCTTCAGGTCAAAGTTTTATGGCCTTTAGAGTTGAAACCTTGGCACACAGCGGATGATAGACAAAGGATAACCAACGATTATGCTTTTATAAGGTCTTTCTGGGGACTAGCTGACTATCCTTGGGGTGGTGCCCGACCCAACCGTTCCTTTTCCATTTTTTGGGGGCCCATTTTTAACGAACTAGGCAAAAAAAGTCAAAGATTAGCAGCAGAAAAATTGGAAGGGAGCGCCTTTCGACTTATAAGAAGCGTTTTCAACCAAAAAATAAAGCAAAATTTTGTTAGAGTTCTAGGAAACTCAAAAGAAAGCATAAAACGGCTTAAAGAAAGCATAAAACGGCTTAAAGAAAGGGTTCTAGTTCTAAAAAGCACAATTTTGAAAATAATAAAAAAAAATACAAGATTGAAAGGGATAGGAGTAGATGAATCGAGTGAAACTCAAAAAGAAAAAGATTCTATAATCAGCAATGAGATAATTCATGAATCATTTAGTCAAATTCGATCTACAGCTTCTACAAATTCAGAAGAAAAAATACAAAATCTGATTAATAGAACAAGCACAATCAAAAATCAAATAGAAAGAATTACAAAAGAAAAAAAAAAAGTAACTCCAGGACTAAATAATAGTCCTAACAACAAAAAGCAAAATAATAATGTAGAATCACCAAAAAATATTTGGAAAATTGTAAAAAGAAGAAATGTTCGATTAATAAGTAAATGGAATTATTTTCAAAAAATTTTCATTGAAAAAATATACAAAATATACCTAGATATCTTTCTATGTATCATTAAGATTCCTAGAATCAATTTAACAAAAAAATTTTTTGAGAAAGACTTTTCCAATACTGAAACAAATCAAAAAAGAATTACCTTTAGTTCGACTATAAAAAATATAAATAAGCGGAAGTCACAGATTGTTCCGAAATTTGCTTCCTTGCCAAATTTATCTTCCCTGTCACAAGCATATGTATTTTACAAATTATCACAAACCCTAGTTAGTGATAAGTTAAGATCTGTTCTTCAATATCGCGGAACGTCTTTTTTTCTTAAGACTGCAATAAAGGATTCTTTTGAAAGACAGGGAATATTTCATTCCGAATTAAAGCATAAGAAACTTCGAAATTTTGGAACGAATCCATGGAAAAACTGGTTAAGAGGTCAGTCTCAATACAATTTATCTAAGGTTCATTGGGAGCGAGTAGGCGCACAAACCTGGCGAAATAAAGTCAACCGACGCCATACGCCTCAAAATAACGATTTAAATAAAGGAGATTCATATGAAAAAGACCCATTACTTCATTCCAAAAAACAAGATGATTCTGAAGTATATTCATTAGTAAGAAATCAAAAAACTAAGTTTCAGAAAAACTATAAATATGATCTTTTAGCATATAAATACATTTCTTCTGAAACTAAGAAGGACTCCTCTATTTCTAAATTGCCATTACAAGTAAATAAGAGCCAAGAGATCGACTTATTTGATATACCAGAGGAGATTGTTTTCAAGACTTATTTCAAGGATTGTATACTAGACAAGAAGTTTCTAGACAAGCTTTATCGAGACAATACTTATCTACACAATTATCTAGACAATACTTATGTAGACAAGGATTATCACAAGGATTATCTAGACAAGAGTTTTCTAGACAAGGTTTATTTCAAGGATTCTCTAGACCAGCTTTATCTAGAAAAGGATTATTACAAGGATTATCTAGACGAGGTTTATCTAGACAAGAATTCTCTAGACAATTATCTAGACAAGGTTTATATGTCTCTGAAAAAAATGCGAAAGAAAAAACCTGAAAGAAAATATATGGACTTTGATTGGAAGTTTTTCGAAAAATATCTAGTCAATTTGGAGGCTGGGAAAAAGATCGACCCTAACCATAATACAAATACTAAGATTGAGACTCAGAATTCTCAAATAATTGAGAATGCAAATTCTGAAATAATTGAGAATGAGAATTCTGAAATAATTGAGAATGAGAATTCTGAAATAATTGAGAATGAGAATTCTGAAATAATTGAGAATGAGAATAGAGGTCTTATTTATGATATCGTTCCAAAAATGCTCTTGGATCCAGAAATCGAAAAGGATCCAGAACTCAAAGAAGATCCAGAACTCAAAGAAAATCCAGAAATCAAAGAAGACAAAAAAAGCTTTTTTAATTGGATGGGAATGAATGAAGAAATCTTAAAGGCACCCAGAGCGAATTCGAATGAGGAAGATTCGAATCAGGAAGATTGGTTCTTCCCAGAA